GACTCCGTTCCATGCCTCATTTCATAGGGAAGCCCAAAGTGGCTCTATTTCATTCTATTTCACTTCCTAGCACTTCCTATCATTTAATATCCATCCCTTTGGTCTTATTTACATAAGAGATGTCATTTATAGTCTATCTCTTTCTATATATGGAAAGTCAAGAAATTCTCATCGAAACATCGAGAAATTGTGCATATAGAAAACTCTAAAGAAAGAAAAAAAGGAGACCCATGCCATGATTTTCAAATCTTTTCTACCTTTTCTACTTAGTAGTCTAAGTTTCTCGATGAGGATAATTAATTCGGTCGTTGTGGTCGGACTCTATTATGGATTTCTGACCACATTCTCCATAGGTCCCTCTTAGATCTTCTTTCTCCAATCTTGGATTAGGGAAGAAGGAGATATTCGCGACTACTGGCGGTTTCATTATGGGGCAGCTCATGATCTTCATATCGATCTATTATCCACCTCTGCATCTATTCTTTCTTAGCTAAACGGGTGGAAGATCCATCCAATTTGGTTATATCATGGACTCGAAAAGCGGATCTGAATGTGACTGAAATGCACGATCTTCACAGGTATCACTTTTCACGATACCTAAAAGATGGAATAGCGATTTTCGAACCATTTCCTATACGAGAATGGTTTCCATTACTTTGAGAAATGGATTCTATATCAAACTATAGCTATTGCATTAAAGAAGAAAAGAAACTAATAGAAGTCGAAGACGCGGAATGGTAGTGAATAGAGAGAAAGATTCTTCTGATTTTCTTGTTCCTGAAAATATTCTATCTATCTCCTAGACGCCGTAGAGAATTGAGAATTTTCATGTCTTTCAATTCTCGTACTCGTAATTGGAAAGTTACGGAAGGAGGTCCATCATTTTGCAATGAAAACAACATAAAAAACTCTGGACAATTTCGAAATCAGGCCAAGCGTCTTAATACATATGCAAAAAAATTCATTATTGGCCCACCATTGATTAGAAGATTTAGCTTGTATGAATCGCTATTGGTTTGATACGAATAATGGCAGTCGTTTCAGTATGTTAAGGATACAGATGTATCCACAATTCATTTAGAGTTACTTAATAGCCTATTTCTTATACCATATCTCTATCCCGTGAAATTCTCGAGCCGAAAGATGGATGCATATGCTGTGTTTCATTTTGCTAAACGATATCAATTAAATGGTGTATCAATTCCATAAATTGGATATAGCAATAAATAAATCAGCAAAATTCTTTTATTTTAGATAGAAGAAATGTTTCTTCTATCTAAAATAAAAGAATGTACCCTTCTATCCAAATCCAATTTGCATCGATAAAATAAATCCAAATTCCAGTAGTAGATGAATAATTGCAAATTTTTGTGTGTACGAGATTAGAATAACTTCAAAATAACTGACATAATTTTGTATTTTTCCTGATCAGAAAAATACATGAAAAAGAAAGGAGGTAGAAAAATTTTGGGATTTATGGTTAAAGAAGAAAAAGAAGAAAACAGGGGTTCTGTTGAATTTCAAGTATTCAGTTTCACCAATAAGATACGGAGACTTGCTTCACATTTGGAATTACACAAAAAAGATTTTTCATCGGAAAGAGGTCTACGAAGACTTTTGGGAAAACGTCAACGTTTGCTGGCTTATTTGGCAAAGAAAAATAGAGTACGTTATAAGAAATTAATCAGTCAGTTGGATATTCGGGAGAAGTAATTTAATCGTTCAAATTTGTTTCTTATTTTATTAGTAGTCTTATAGTAGTCTTAGATTTTTCATTTTGATGAGCCTCGTTTTGAGGAATTCATGGAATAATCCATTTTCATGGAATAATGAATTAAGGAAGAAAGGATATGAGTCTACCGCTTACAAGAAAAGATCTCATGATAGTCAATATGGGCCCTCAGCACCCATCAATGCATGGTGTTCTTCGACTGATCGTTACTCTCGATGGTGAAGATGTTATTGATTGTGAACCCATATTAGGCTATTTACACAGAGGAATGGAAAAAATCGCGGAAAACCGAACTATTATACAATACTTACCTTATGTAACACGGTGGGATTATTTAGCTACTATGTTTACAGAAGCAATAACGGTAAATGCACCAGAATTCTTGGAGAATATTCAAATACCCCAAAGAGCCAGCTATATTAGGGTAATTATGTTAGAGTTGAGCCGTATAGCTTCTCACTTGTTATGGCTTGGACCTTTTATGGCGGATCTAGGCGCACAGACCCCCTTTTTCTATATTTTTAGAGAGAGAGAATTGATATATGATCTATTTGAAGCTGCTACAGGTATGCGAATGATGCATAATTACTTTCGCATCGGAGGGGTAGCCGCCGATCTACCTTATGGATGGGTCGATAAATGTTTAGATTTCTGTGATTATTTTTTACGAGGAGTTGTTGAATATCAACAACTTATTACACGGAATCCCGTTTTTTTAGAACGAGTTGAAGGAGTCGGTTTTATTAGCGGAGAAGAAGCAGTAAATTGGGGCTTATCGGGACCGATGTTACGAGCTTCTGGAATACAATGGGATCTTCGTAAAGTTGATCCTTATGAGTCTTACAACCAATTCGATTGGAAAGTCCAATGGCAAAAAGAAGGGGATTCATTAGCTCGCTATTTAGTACGAATGGGTGAAATGAGGGAATCCATCAAAATTATTCAACAGGCTGTAGAGAAAATTCCTGGAGGCCCTTATGAGAATTTAGAAGTCCGACGCTTTAAGAAAACAAAGAATTCCGAATGGAATGATTTTGAATATCGATTTCTTGGTAAAAAACCTTCGCCCAATTTTGAATTGTCAAAGCAAGAGCTTTATGTAAGAGTGGAAGCTCCAAAAGGTGAATTAGGAATTTATCTGGTAGGAGATGATAGTCTTTTCCCCTGGAGATGGAAAATCCGTCCACCCGGTTTTATTAATTTGCAAATTCTTCCTCAACTAGTTAAAAAAATGAAATTGGCTGATATCATGACGATATTAGGTAGTATAGATATCATTATGGGGGAAGTTGATCGTTGAAATGATAATAGATAGGGTAGAGATAGAAACTATCAATTCTTTTTCGAAATCGGAATTATTAAAAGAAGTCTATGGACTGATATGGATTCTACCCATTTTGACCCTCCTACTGGGAATCACAATAGAAGTACTCGTAATTGTGTGGTTAGAAAGAGAAATATCCGCATCGATACAACAACGTATTGGTCCTGAATATGCTGGCCCCCTGGGACTGCTTCAAGCTATAGCCGATGGAACTAAGCTACTTTTTAAGGAGGATATCCTGCCATCCCGAGGAGATATTCCTTTATTTAGCATTGGACCTTCTATAGCAGTCATATCAATTTTATTAAGTTTTTTAGTTATCCCTTTGGGATATCGTTTTGTTTTAGCCGATCTTAGTATTGGTGTTTTTTTATGGATTGCCATTTCAAGTATTGCTCCTATTGGTCTTCTTATGGCAGGATATAGCTCAAATAATAAATATTCTTTTTCAGGCGGTCTACGAGCTGCTGCTCAATCTATTAGTTATGAAATACCATTAACTTTTTGTGTGCTAGCAATATCTCTACGTGTGATTCGTTAAAATAGGATCTTTTTCCTCCAAAATCCATTGAATATTTATCTTCCTTTTCTTATTCTGTATTCGGGTTGGTAAGTTAAACTAGATAGCTATATGAGTGAAACAAAACAGCTTATTAATTTGTAGTAAAAAGAAAAAATCTCATTTCCTACGTACAAGAAAAAAGTTGAAGTAAACATAAGTAGTGTAAACTCTTTACCCCAAGGTTGAGATTTTTTGATTAGTCATCATATCTTGAAGCGGGCAAGAATAAAGGATTCGCGATATGGAATTCCATTACTAGAATATTCCGAGTTATTACTATAACTTAGAATCATAAGGGGAATCCATCAAAAATTAGTGAGGGGTTAGGAACACTAAAGTACATAAAGGATTAGTAATGAGGGAATCTAAGGCATTAGAGATTTTTCCTCATAAAAGGAATCATAATAAGGACTTGAAATTGGTGGAAATGATCAAGTAGTACTTTCTTCGGATTCCGATCCAGAGTATGTTCCCTTTCACTTGTTAAAGAAATGGCTATCAAGAACGAATTAATCCTTTATTCCTTTTTTCTTTTTAAGTACCCTTCCCCGGGGAAAGAAGAATAGGACAAAAGATATGGAATGCAATACAAAAAAAAGATATTTATTTATTCTTTCCTTCCTCTATTCATATTAATACAGAATTCCTCATGAATTAATCCCTAATTCTTTTCATTTATTAATTGCTATAACGAGTGTTTTATTCCAAGATTAAGTTATTACTGAACAAAGAAAAATTTTCATTATATTATAAAGGACGAGATCAATTCGGAAGCGCTTTTTCTTATTCTAGCAGACGGAATTCCTTTGGTCTAATTTAGGACTTTCCAATCGATTTTATCTTACCTAATTATATCTATGCCCAGGGGGATAATACCGAAACGAAACAACCCTTTCCTTTTTTCTGATCATAGAGAAGCCGTATGAAGCTAAGGTTTCATGTACGGTTTTGGAATAGCGGTGGGAACTGTGATGTTATCATCGACTATGATTATCTAACAGTTCAAGTACAGTTGATATAGTTGAAGCACAGTCAAAATATGGTTTTTTTGGATGGAATCTTTGGCGTCAGCCTATAGGTTTTCTGGTTTTTCTAATTTCTTCTTTGGCAGAATGTGAAAGATTACCCTTTGATTTACCAGAAGCAGAGGAAGAATTAGTAGCAGGTTATCAAACCGAATATTCCGGTATCAAATATGGTTTATTTTATCTTGTTTCTTACCTAAATTTATTAGTTTCCTCTTTATTTGTAACAGTTCTCTACTTAGGCGGGTGGAATTTCTCTATTCCCTATATATCCTTTTTTGAATTTTTCCAAATGAATAAAATGGTTGGAATTTTGGAAATGACAATGGGTATCTTTATTACATTAACTAAAGCTTATTTATTTCTCTTCATTTCTATCACAATAAGATGGACTTTACCCAGGATGAGAATGGATCAGTTATTAAATCTTGGATGGAAATTTCTTTTACCTATTTCCCTGGGCAATCTCTTATTAACAACTTCTTCCCAACTTGTTTCACTATAAATAAGATAATACAATAACAGTAAGAATATTTTCAACACAAAAGTTCTCTCAAACAAGAGAAAGAAACATACCTTTTTCATAGATATTTAGAATATGTTCCCTATGGTAACTGGGTTCATGAGTTATGGTCAACAAACAATACGCGCTGCAAGGTACATTGGTCAAAGTTTCATAATTACCTTATCCCACACAAATCGTTTACCTATAACGATTCACTACCCTTATGAAAAATCAATTACATCGGAGCGTTTCCGGGGGCGAATCCACTTTGAATTTGATAAATGTATTGCTTGTGAAGTATGTGTTCGCGTATGCCCGATAGATCTACCCCTTGTGGATTGGAGATTTGAAAAGGATATTAAAAGGAAACAATTGCTTAATTATAGTATTGATTTCGGAGTTTGTATATTTTGTGGTAATTGTGTTGAGTACTGCCCGACAAGCTGTTTATCAATGACTGAAGAATATGAACTTTCTACTTATGATCGTCATGAATTGAATTACAATCAAATTGCTTTGAGTCGGTTACCAATCTCCATAATGGGAGATTACACAATTCAAACAATTAGGAATTCGACTCAAAGTAAAATAGACGAAGAAAAATCTTGGAATTCAAGAACGGTTACTAATTATTAGTTACTAGGTTACTAGGATTTTTCTTTTTTGTTAGAAAAATCCAATAGTTTTTTATTAACTATAAAGAAAAAAAGAAAAACGAATAACTACTGCTTATTGCAAATTATTCCTGATTTAAAATGAGAGTAGATTTTCGTGATGTGATTTCTAACTATACAACTTATATACAAAAAAATATCCTAATCCCTTTTTCCTTCCTTGAATCTTTTAGTTTTAGTCAGTTCATGAAAAATTTTATACTATTAATTTCTTCTTATCCATAATGGATTTACCTGGACCAATACATGAGATTCTTGTGCTATTTGGGGGATTTATTCTTCTACTAGGAGGTCTAGGAGTAGTATTACTTACCAACCCAATTTATTCTGCCTTTTCGCTGGGATTAGTTCTTGTTTGTATATCCTTATTCTATATTTTATTGAATTCCTACTTTGTAGCTGTCGCACAACTTCTTATTTATGTGGGAGCTATAAATGTTTTGATCATATTTGCCGTAATGTTCGTAAATGGCTCAGAATGGTCTAAAAATAAGAATTATTGGACTATTGGAGATGGGTTCACTTCACTCGTTTGTATAACTATTCTTTTTTCACTAATGACTACTATCCCAGATACGTCATGGTATGGAATTCTTTGGACTACAAGATCAAACCAAATAGTAGAACAGGGTCTCATAAATAACGTTCAACAAATTGGGATTCATTTAGCAACTGATTTTTATCTTCCGTTTGAACTCATTTCCATAATTCTTCTAGTTTCTTTAATAGGTGCAATTACTATGGCTCGGCAATAAGAAATACTTAGAATTAGTCAAAATTCTTAGAATTTCAAATCTAAAATAAATAACTAAAGAATCACAATTTTGATTTAGTAAAACCCATCTACTGCCAACAAATACCTTCTTTTCTCTTTTGTTGTGTAACTGTTCTATTCTAATTAATGGAATCGGTTCAATTCTTGTCCTCATATTGAAATGAATCGAGATTGATAAGGAGTTAGTTAATGATGTTTGAGCATGTACTTTTTTTTAGTGTCTATTTATTTTCGATTGGTATCTATGGATTGATCACAAGCCGAAACATGGTTAGAGCTCTAATATGTCTTGAACTTATACTGAATTCAATTAATCTAAATCTCGTAACATTTTCTGATCTATTTGATAGTCGCCAATTAAAAGGAGACATTTTCGCAATTTTTGTTATAGCCCTTGCGGCTGCTGAAGCAGCTATTGGACTATCCATTCTTTCTTCCATCCATCGTAACAAGAAATCAACTCGTATCAATCAATCTAATTTTTTGAATAATTAGACATAAAATCCTCTAAACAAAGGCGCACATATAATAATAATATCAAATATTAAGATGAATAGAAATCGAATACTATTTTCTTATTATTTTATTATTTTATAATATCTATTTTTTGATTAGGTTATTACATAGTATTCTTTTTTACTTATTGAATTTTTGCAATTCATTGATATTGCAATTTGAATATTGCAATAATTTATATTGAAAAGACGATAGCCAATAAATTGGCTAATTCGAATTCGTATGTACAATTCGTATAATTATGATTGTTGAAGCCAAAAATTCAAGTCTCTTGGCTCTTTTCACGCTTTCTCACAAACGGATTAAGAAATATATTGCATTATTTTATTTATTTATTTGTTGAAGTTTGGATAAACCATTGCTTCGTCTGGTGTCTACAATACATATGACTCATATAGTACTAATTTCATTTTTACCAGATCGAAAATTTTTATGTTGAAAAGGAAAATTTATAGATCCAATGTCACATTCCGTAAAAATTTATGATACATGTATAGGATGCACTCAATGTGTACGAGCTTGTCCAACAGATGTATTAGAAATGATACCCTGGGATGGGTGTAAAGCCAAGCAAATTGCTTCCGCGCCGAGAACCGAAGATTGTGTGGGTTGTAAGAGATGTGAATCTGCCTGCCCAACAGATTTTTTAAGTGTCCGCGTTTATTTAGGGCCTGAAACAACCCGCAGCATGGCTCTATCTTATTGATACGTTACAAAAAACTCCACTTGAATCGTCTGATTCCTCTTTACCGAGGAAGCCTGTGCTCGCTTATTTCGAGCACGGGCTTTTCTGGTCAAAACGTATCTTCTCTTTATCACTTTATCATGAGTTATTTTCCTTGGTTAACAATACTTGTTGTTTTGCCGATATTTGCAGGTTCATTAATTTTCTTTTTACCTCATAGGGGAAACAAAATCGTTAGGTGGTATACTATATCTATTTGTTTATTAGAATTCCTTCTAATGACTTATGCATTCTGTTATCATTTCCAATTGGAGGATCCCTTAATCCAATTAAAGGAGGATTCTAAATGGATAGATGTCTTTGATTTCCACTGGAGATTGGGAATCGATGGACTTTCATTAGGATCTATTTTATTGACAGGATTTATCACTACTTTAGCTACTTTAGCAGCTTGGCCAGTTACCCGGAATTCGCGATTATTCTATTTCCTGATGCTAGCAATGTATAGTGGTCAAATAGGATTATTTTCTTCGCGAGACCTTTTACTTTTTTTTATCATGTGGGAGTTAGAATTAATTCCTGTTTACTTACTTTTATCCATGTGGGGGGGAAAGAGGCGTCTGTATTCAGCTACAAAATTTATTTTGTATACTGCAGGCGGTTCCATTTTTTTCTTAATCGGAGTTCTAGGTATGGGCTTATATGGTTCCAACGAACCAAGATTAGATTTGGAAAGATTAATTAATCGATCATACCCTGCAACATTGGAAATACTATTTTATTTTGGCTTCCTTATTGCTTATGCTGTCAAATTGCCGATTATACCCCTACATACGTGGTTACCAGATACCCATGGGGAAGCGCATTACAGTACATGTATGCTTTTAGCGGGAATCCTATTAAAGATGGGAGCATACGGATTGATTCGGATCAATATGGAATTGTTACCTCATGCTCATTATCTATTTTCCCCCTGGTTGGTAATAATAGGAGCGATGCAAATAATCTATGCAGCTTCAACTTCTCTTGGTCAACGAAATTTCAAAAAAAGAATAGCCTACTCCTCCGTATCTCACATGGGTTTCATAATTATAGGAATTGGTTCCATAACCAACATTGGACTCAATGGAGCTATTTTACAAATACTATCCCATGGATTTATTGGTGCTACACTTTTTTTCTTGGCGGGAACGGCTTGTGATAGAATGCGTCTTGTTTATCTCGAAGAACTGGGGGGGATATCTATCCCAATGCCAAAAATTTTTACCATGTTTAGTAGCTTTTCAATGGCTTCTCTTGCCTTACCAGGAATGAGCGGTTTTGTTGCAGAATTAGTAGTATTTTTTGGACTAATTACTAGTCCAAAATTTCTGTTAATACCAAAAATGCTAATTACTTTTGTAATGGCAATTGGAATGATATTAACTCCTATTTTTTTATTATCTATGTTACGCCAGATGTTCTATGGATACAAGCTATTTCATGTTCCAAACGCAAATTTGGTGGATTCTGGACCACGAGAACTCTTTCTTTTAATCTGTATCTTTTTACCAGTAATAGGAATTGGTATTTATCCAGATTTTGTTCTCTCGCTATCGGTTGACAAGGTAGAGGCTCTCTTATCCAATTATTATCCTAAATAATTTTTTTTTACTAGTCCGCTCTATATTCCATAGTGGAAAAACCAAATAATTCAGAAAAAAGTAAAAAAGTCTAATTAGATCTATCTCGAATTTTTGAGAACCCTTTGAGAAGGCGTTCAAGGGTTCTCAAATCAAACAAAAATGGAAAAACTTTCATTTCACGAAGGTTTTATGTTATGTAATCATTTAGATGGTAATGTAAATGCACCATAACTATGTAAACCTATTCCTAATAGATTGATACCAAAATAGCAGATCCAAATTATAAGAAATCCTATCGAAGCTACAAGTGCGGAATTCGTACCCTTCCAATTTGGATTTGTTCTACTATGTAAATAAATTGCGAATATGGTCCAAGTAATAAATGCCCAAGTTTCCTTAGGATCCCAATTCCAATAGGATCCCCACGCCTCATTAGCCCATACTGCTCCACAAAGAATACCTATGGTTAAAAGGGTAAACCCTAGGCTAATGACACGATAACTCCAAGAATCCAAACGCTCAATTAATTGATATTTGTAATAATTTGGAAATGAAGGAAAAGAGGTGTTTTTTAAAGCACTTCTTTTTACATAGAAATATTCAATCTCACTAAACTCACTAAAGAAAAATGTTTTATTTAAAACATTTTTTTTCTTTTCTAAAAAGAAATTGAAATTCTTTCGAAATTTAATGATTAGAAGAGCGGCGGATAATAAGGATCCGCACAAAAGAGTTGCATAGCTTAGTAACATCATACTGACATGCATCATTAACCACTGAGATTGTAGAGCAGGTACTAGTATTGTGGATTGATGCATTTCAGTTAAAAGACCCGACGTGGCAAAGCCTTGCGTTAAAATAGTACTTGGCGTAGTTATTGTGCTTAAATCATTTTTAGAGTTCTGTATCTTAGGAATCGTATGAAGAATATACAGAGCCCATGAAAGGAAGATCAATGACTCATATAAATTACTTAATGGAAAATGTCCCGAAGAAGCCCAACGAGAAACTAAGAATCCTGTTATAGAGAAAAAAGTAGCTATCATTCCTTTTTCTGACGAATCACGTAATCCCCCAAGTTCACGAACTAATAAGGTTATCAAATGAATTGTAATCACAATTGAAATGGTTGAGAAAGAGATATGAGTTAGTATATGTTCTAAAGTTGCAAATAGCATAAGGAGAAGGTCCCATTACAAAATTGGAAATTTCGAATTGAATCCATTTTCTAATCTATTGTATTCTTTTTTGAGAATGCCGCCACTCGGACTCGAACCGAGATGCTTGAGCACTGCTTCCTAAGAGCAGCGTGTCTACCAATTTCACCATGGCGGCTAACTTTAAATAATAGGGAAGTTAAAAGAATAATAGTTATTTTCTCGCAAATCGTCGAGATTGGGAGAGTCCATAGAATTTAGGAACATTAGAATCTTCATTAAAATGGACTTCGTTTGGTAGTATCATTGGGGATTTTTTTAACAATAAACTCTTGCTTTGCCCAATAGAAACAAAGCTTGAAAGAGTTGGAACTGTTTTTTCTCAGTTGCAATATAGAACTCATTTTTTTTCTAATTAGTTTCTCATTGAAATAAAAAAAATCTTTCAATCTATCCATTAGAATTTCTATAATTTCATCATTAAATACAAAGAATTTTGGATTTTAGCAAAATTTCTAGAATGAAAGCCTTTATGCCCTTATTAATATGATTTACCAAGCCTAAACCTATTTTTTTGTGGATTTTTGATAAGATAGGTAGAAGTTGTAAGTCCTATTGCAAGAATACTCTACTATTCATAATAGAATCCTCATAATAAAATATGAGGATTCTATTATGAATAGTTCGTTGATAGGAAAAGAATACTTAGGACACAGTATACCAAAAACTTTTGTTCTATATATCAGAGGGGTTAGTTCTAAGAATATTGTACCGAGGAATTCGACACATAAAAGTACATTCATTAATTAATCCGAATTATTCATATTAAATAATTGGAATTTCTTTGGGATAGGTCAATTCAGATTATTCCAAAACCAGATTATTTGTTTGTTTGTTGCCCAGAAAAACCCTTTGGTTTTGGATGCTCGCTGCCGCTGGAAAATGATCTTGATTTTGCTAAAGAATAAGATTGTACTATGGAAAAATAAGTCTTTTTCTTCCAAAGATTTTTACGAATACGCTTTTTTGACATCGAAGTACGTTTTTTTGGAACTGCCATTCAAAAAGGAGATTACTTTTTTCTAGTTGTATGTGAAAGACATCTATTGCCGCAAATCAATTCTTCTTTCTGTTTTTTCTTAGTATTTATACTTAGATACTGAACTGAAATTCTGAATTCTTTTTTACTTTATTTTCTCTAATGCGGATAAGACAAGAATTTTTTAGCATATTTTTCATATATATTTTATACTTTGTTTTAATAATATAGAATATATACAAAGGTTTTCTATTTAAATCAATTTATATATTAAGTATACTCCATATATAGATCTACGGCCTATCCCCCATATAAGATGGGGGGATAAAAGGAAGGGAAAATTCAAATAGTTAATTAAGTTCAGAATGGTATTCCATAATGGAATTCCAATCAAAACAAAAAAAATACTTAGTCTCTTAAACAAGACATTCTAAAACTTAGGTAATTCTAGTCATTAGGATTTCAGTTCTATATGAAGTAAGGAATATTCGATAATTTCCTATAAACATAGGTTTTCATTGGAATTCAATCAATCAGTTACGAAACATGAGAGCTGCTTCATCTTCATTTTAATAGAAAGAAATACAAAAATGAATAGAAAGTAAAATGATTCAATCCTTTTTTTTATTTTAACAAATATCCTTCTTTAGGTAATAACTAGGTAACAAAGTTAGTTAATTAACTTTTTGAATTTAACCAAGTAAACCCATTCTGAATTTTTGATTATTTCAATGAGAGAAATTTGGAAAAATTCAGAATTCCAGTATTTTGTCTTATTCTTATTTTTTTGAATTCCTTCAGAAAGAGATAAGAATTGGTTTGGTGAATCGGAAACAATTTTATTTTTTAGAAAAATTTCAAGTAAAAATTGCAATTTCTTTTCTTATGGAACATACATATCAATATGCATGGGTAATCCCTCTTCTCCCACTTCCAGTTATTATGTCAATGGGGTTTGGACTTATTCTTATTCCGACAGCAACAAAAAATCTTCGTCGCATATGGGCTTTTCCTTGTGTTTTACTCTTAAGTATAGCTATGGTATTCTCAGTTCACCTATCTATTCAACAAATAAATGGAAGTTCTATCTATCAATATCTATGGTCTTGGACCGTCAATAATGATTTTTCCTTAGAATTTGGATACTTGATCGACCCGCTTACTTCTATTATGTTAATACTAATTACTACTGTAGGAATCCTCGTTCTTATTTATAGTGACGATTATATGTCTCACGATGAAGGATATTTGAGATTTTTTGTTTATATAAGTTTTTTCAATACTTCCATGTTGGGATTGGTTACTAGTTCCAATTTGATACAAATTTATTTTTTTTGGGAACTTGTGGGAATGTGTTCCTATTTATTGATAGGCTTTTGGTTTACACGGCCAATTGCAGCGAGTGCTTGTCAAAAAGCTTTTGTAACTAATCGTGTAGGGGATTTTGGTCTGTTATTAGGAATTTTAGGTTTTTTTTGGATAACAGGTAGTTTAGAGTTTCGGGATTTGTTCAAAATAGCTAATAACTGGATTCCTAATAATGGGATTAATTCCTTACTTACTACTTTGTGTGCTTTTTTATTATTCCTTGGTGCAGTTGCGAAATCTGCACAATTCCCTCTTCACGTATGGTTACCCGATGCTATGGAAGGACCCACTCCCATTTCGGCTCTTATACACGCAGCAACTATGGTTGCTGCGGGGATTTTTCTTCTAGCTCGACTTCTTCCTCTTTTCATATCCCTACCTTTAATAATGAGTTTCATTTCTTTAGTAGGTACAATAACACTCTTCTTAGGAGCTACTTTAGCTCTTGCTCAGAGAGATATTAAAAGAAGCTTAGCCTATTCTACAATGTCTCAATTGGGTTATATGATGTTAGCTCTAGGTATAGGTTCTTATCAAGCTGCTTTATTCCATTTGATCACTCATGCTTATTCGAAAGCTTTATTGTTCTTGGGATCCGGATCCATTATTCATTCAATGGAACCTCTTGTTGGATATTCACCAGATAAAAGTCAGAATATGGTTCTTATGGGTGGTTTAAGAAAATACGTTCCAATTACAAGAACTACTTTTTTATGGGGTACGCTTTCTCTTTGTGGTATTCCACCTCTTGCTTGCTTCTGGTCCAAAGATGAAATCCTTAGTAATAGTTGGTTGTATTCACCCTTTTTTGGAATAATAGCCTCTTTTACTGCAGGATTAACTGCGTTTTATATGTTTCGGATATATTTACTTACTTTTGATGGGTACCTGCGTGTTCATTTTCAAAATTACAGTAGCACTAAAGAGGGTTCGTTGTATTCAATATCCTTATGGGGAAAAAGGATACCCAAAGGAGTGAATAGAGATTTCATTTTATCAACAACGAAGAGTGGAGTTTCTTTTTTTTCACAAAATATATCCAAAATTCATGGTAATACAAGAAATAGGATAGGGTCCTTTAGTACTTCCTTTGGGGCTAAAAACACTTTTGTCTATCCTCATGAAACGGGAAATACTATGCTATTCCCTCTTTTTATATTACTGCTTTTTACTTTGTTCATTGGATCCATAGGAATCCATTTTGATAATGGAGTAATGGATAATGGAATAGCGGAGTTAACCATATTATCAAAGTGGTTAACTCCCTCAATAAACTTTTTCCAGGAAAGTTCTAATTCTTCCATAAATTCATATGAATTTATCACTAATGCAATTTCTTCTGTAAGTCTAGCTATGTTTGGTCTATCCATAGCATATATCTTCTATGGATCCGCTTATTCCTTTTTTCAGAATTTGGATTTAATAAATTCTCTTGTAAAAGAGAGTCCTAAAAAGTTTTTTTCGGATCAAGTAAGAAAAAAGATATACAGTTGGTCATATAATCGTGGTTATATAGATATTTTCTATACTAGGGTCTTTACCCTGGGTATAAGAGGATTAACTGAACTAACGCAGTTTTTCGATAAGGGTGTCATTGATGGAATTACCAATGGAGTAGGTCTTGCTGGTTTTTGTATAGGAGAAGAAATTAAATATGTAGGGGGAGGTCGAATATCGTCTTATTTATTCTTTTTTTTATGTTATGTATCCGTGTTCTTATTCTTTTTTCTTTCTTAACTTAAGGAATTCCCCCGTCTCCTGCCTAAAGAGCCCCCTTATTCCCCTTCCTATCTTCTTCCCCCATCTCTCCCCCTTTTCTACCATCTCTCTCTTTTTCTTTTTTCCCTCTTTTTCTTTTTTCCCTCATTGTATAATAGTTCGGTTTTCCGCGATTTTTTCCATTCCTCTGTGTAAATAGCCTAATATGGGTTCACAATCAATAACATCTTCACCATCGAGAGTAACGATCAGTCGAAGAACACCATGCATTGATGGGTGCTGAGGGCCCATATT